TTTATTTTTCTTACACCGAATAGAACATAGAACATGGACCCATGGATTTATACTATCACTATCTAGAAATAGATATCAGGCATGAATCTATGCTATGAGTTTCTTTATCTCCATACATATAGAGATGCATGATCCACCAGGCCCTTTAGGGTTGTGACGTAAAAAAAAGTCACCTATACGACAAATAAAGTAGTAAAAGGGGGAAATAAGTCATATAGAATCGATGGATTCGTGGTAAAAGACCTCCATGTTGTAGAGTATACATTTTTTTACAATTAGAGTTCGGGGTTGCTAGAGGGATCAAATGGTATATTTATTGATAACGTGGAGGATTAGAAACATGACTATTGCTTTCCAATTGGCTGTTTTTGCATTAATTGCTACTTCATTAATCTTACTTATTGGTGTACCCGTTGTATTTGCTTCTCCTGAGGGTTGGTCAAGTAAGAAAAATATTGTATTTTCTGGTACATCGTTATGGATTGGATTAGTCTTTCTTGTGGGTATTCTGAATTCTCTCATCTCTTGAACCTAGTCGTTCAAAATCCAAAAAAGAAACGACCCCCCCACGAGTTCTTTCGTTTCGAGCTGTGAGACACATGAAAATTCAATAAGAGTCCCCCGCCTTAACCAAATAAAGAAAAAAAAGGGGGGATGTCCCCTTACCTTACTCAAATGTTTTTTTAAAGGAATCAGTAACAAGAAGAAATATTGAAATCCGATTCCATTTTGCCCACATGGAGTAGTATAAAAATGAATGGAACTATTCCGATTTCATCGAAGTTGAATCGAATACTCATTCTATGACGAAAATAGAGCACCCGCTGTTTGTTGGGTGCATAAGCAGGTATACAATCAAATGGAAAATATAGAAATTCCTGGGATTTCTTTTTTTTATTTGTAATTGGAATAGAGCTATGAGCTAAGGGGGCGTTGTTGAGAGATCGAGAACGCTAAGGGAATTTTCCTTTTCTAATTCTTATGGAACGGGAATCGTAATCTAAATAGAATCATGATCTAAAACTAGCCATTAACCATAGCCTAAAAAAAGATAGACCAATCAGTCGATTCGTGGCAATTCATTGATTCAAATCGGTAAAAATAGTCGAAAAGGTAGGAGCATTCTTTTCGCAAACAAATAGCAATAGATATATCTTTTATTGTTTTTAACAGCCGTTCACAAAAAATCTCGGCATTTCCCAAGTTCAAAAGAAGGTTCTTTCTTTTGTCTTTCTTTGATGAAAGGTTTTCTATTCGGAAAGAATTTGAATTCGTTGTCCAGACTTACCTAACAATCCAATTTGAACAACTCGCTCTTTTTTGGTTTAGGGGCCATAATCATTGTGTAGGAGAGGTGGCCGAGTGGTTCAAGGCGTAGCATTGGAACTGCTATGTAGACTTTTGTTTACCGAGGGTTCGAATCCCTCTCTTTCCGCACCTTCGCCCAATCCGCCAATGTAATGTTAATCGATACAATGTATCAAATCAAATAAGAATGGATACCAGTCCATTATTGTATGTAATAATTCGCCCTTTCTTTCATATAAAGAAATTCTTTATTCCGAATTTCTGGGGCATTAGGAAACTGCTGGAAAGAGCAGACAGGAGATCAAAATTTCCTTACTGATCCATGATACATGAATGAGAGAAAAACCTCTGGTCCCCTTACCTTACTGCGTGAATAAGGTTGCCCGAAACCTTGTTGTTTTCTTAGTTAGGGTTAAATCTGACGAGAATAATATTCTACGACCAACAATTCCTTTATTTCTTTTAAACCGACCCCTTCCCTATCTACTATTTGTTTGACTGATCCCTTTAATAAGTCGCGTGGGTCATCAGATAATCTATGATTAAGAATCAAATGGTCTGGTAATGCCTTTTTATTCTTGGCGGATGAATCAAGATAATTTTGAATCAGAGCTCTTGATTTTTCTTTCTCCCTTGCTGAAATAATATCTCGGGGTTTGCAGCGATAACTTGGTATATCGACTATGCGATTGTTTACTAAAATATGTCTATGATTAACTAATTGGCGGGCTTGAGGAATAGTCGAAGCCATACCCAATCGGAAAAGGGTATTATCCAAACGCATTTCAAGTAATTGTAGTAAAACTTGACCCGTTGGCCCCTTGGCTTTTCCGGCGATACGAACGTATTTCAGTAATTGCCGTTCTGTAAGACCATAATGAAAACGCAATTTTTGTTTTTCTTCTAAACGAATACGATATTGAGATTTTTTCTTGGCGCGCGATGGGTTTCTAGGATCCTTTTCGACTCTAGGACCCTTTTTGACTCTAGGCTGTTTACTAGTTAGTCCCGGTAAAGACCCCAGGCGGTTTATTTTTTTTTGACGAGGTCCTCGGTAACGCGACATAAAGACTCCTTTTGGATTTCCTAAACCTAAATTAAAACTGAACTCAATGATAAACCAAGCGAAAGGGTTGAAATACAAAATTTCATTTTAATACAAAATATTACAAAGAATAATGTAATTTAGTTTAGCAATATTCGGATTCGGAACTTTCTTTTATAGACATACAAATAAAAAAGAGGTCCTTTTTTGTTTTGCGGGGATCTAACTCCTTCGATTTTGATTCCTAATTGGAAGTTCCTACGACCCTTTTTGTCGTAGGAACTTGGACAAGGAGGGACGAAGCCCTTTCAATATTCTGTGATTTCAAACATTATCCACGATTTTCTGTAAAAAATAACAGAACTAAAGCCGGCTATCGGAATCGAACCGATGATCGTCGCATTACAAGTGCGATGCTCTAACCTCTGAGCTAAGCTGGCTCAACTAAAATCCATTTTTTATGCATAGGAAGTCAGTAAACTGCAGGGATCTTGGCTATTAATATTCACTATTCAATTCATTCTTAGCGATTCAGAATTCGAATTTATTTAAATTTAATAAAAAAAAAAAAAGAATATAGAATCCAACTTTCAAATAAATATGTTAAATTATATCACAGAACATAACAATTCATTTAAGAATTAAGAGAGGGGTCCATATAGTAATAGTCTCAAATTTCTATTTCTTTCTCAATTCTATCTTTATCAATAAAAAATATCTTCTTTTTCATTTTTTTTTTCACTCAAACGGGTATTTCCCATTTTTTCAATTTCTTTTTTTATATTTCATTCTATTTCATTACATAGTTTCATTCTAAATGAATGGAATGATTAGTTATATCAATTAATTAATAACTAGATTATGGTTAAATATGAAATAGTTCTAGAATCTATTCTACTCTATTCTATAGATAATAGAATCTAGTTCATCTAGTCTAATCTAATTAGATTAGATTCATATTTAAGAAATAGAGAACGAAATTCCCATTTTATTTATCGCATTTGCGTTTTTTTTATCTTATATAGCCTAGCATTTGCTCTAAGGAAAGGATAAGAAAAAAAAGAAATTCAGACTGTAATGGGAAATCCCTATGTTTTCATGCGAAAATAGTGAAAGCTAAAGACGAAAAAAAAAAAAAGAAAGAACAGACCAGTCAAGTATTTCAAATGAGATTTAAAAAAAGGCGAGGAAGGGAAGCCTATACATATTGTGTAATATAGATTTCTTCGTCTAGATTAAGTTGTGGGTACAGAAATGATAGAATCGTTTTCGACCAAACCAAATGGCAGTTTCCGACAGAATAAAGATGAAATAAAAAGAAAGACCTATACGAGATAGGAATAGGTATCTATCTAATTCTAATGAATTCAATGGTTCTAGCATAAATGAAAGAGAGGAGGAGGGGTATCATAATGAGATCCTAATTTCAAAAATCTGAAAACAAACCTCAACTCAAAAAAAAAAAAAGAAGGGGGTATGGCGAAATTGGTAGACGCAACGGACTTAATTGGATTGAGCCTTAGTATGGAAACTTACTAAGTGATAACTTTCAAATTCAGAGAAACCCTGGAATAAAAAAGGGGCAATCCTGAGCCAAATCCTGTTTTACGAAAATAAAGAGGGGTTCAGAAAGCGAGAATAAAAAAAGGATAGGTGCAGAGACTCAATGGAAGCTGTTCTAACAAATGGAGTTGGCTGCGTTGCGTTGGTAAAGAAATCCTTTTTTTCTATCGAAACTTCAGAAAGGACGATGGTAAACCTAGAGTATATACATACGCATACGTATTGAAATATTGCTTCAAATGATTTCAAATGATTAATGAGGCCCCGAGTCCTTCTTTTGATTCGATTCTGATTCTATAGAATCAAATAGTCATTGATCAAATGATTAACTCCAAAGTCTTCTAGATCTTTTCAATAACTGATTAATCGGACGAGAATAAAGAGAGAGTCCCGTTCTACATGTCAATAACGACAACAATGAAAGTTATAGTAATAGGAAAATCCGTCGACGTTAAAAGTCGTGAGGGTTCAAGTCCCTCTATCCCCAAAAAGGCTCCTTTGACTCCCTAACCCCTTATCCTCTGCTTTTCCAAATTCGTTATCTTTCTCATTTATTCGCCCTTTTCCCAAAAGTAACCAATCGGCCCTTTTTTTCTTCTTATCGCAGGTCTTGTGGTATATTTTATATACGTACAAATGGGGATCCCAGGAATCCTCATTTGATTTGTTGAAGGATTCAGAATCCATATTTTTGCGCGCGCTGAAACTTAAAAAGCCCTTTTTTATTTTTAAGGATCTAAGAAATTACGAGCGAGTAAAAGACTTTCACTACTTTTTTCGTCGTTTTAATTGACAGAAACTTAAGTCATCCAGTAAAATGAAGGGATGATGCATTGGAAATGGTCGGGATAGCTCAGCTGGTAGAGCAGAGGACTGAAAATCCTCGTGTCGCCAGTTCAAATCTGGTTCCCGTCACATTATTCATTTGTAGGGGTCTCTACCCTCTCAAATGAATTTAGAGGGGGGTCAAGATATGTGTATTCTATAATGAACCTATTCATTAAGATTTTAGATCATGATATAGAACCTCTATCTTTAAGTGTCCAGAAATAGACCTATCTCTTTTTTTTTTTAGTATATAAAA